GGATCTCTTCCGTTTCATCGATTTTGTCCGGATCCTCCTTTTCTTTCGAAAAAGGGGAAGGGGAAGGAGAGAGAGCAAAAGCGGTGCAATAGAAGATTCAAACCGCGGATCAAACCAAGTAGACGAAATAATAAGCCTTAATGACGAGAGATTCCCCGGTCCAAGCTTGAATGAAATCTTCTTGTGATGATAACCTCATAATAACATGTCTTGGATCGAGTAATTCAATACGAACTTCGCTGTTCATCATCCAGTGAGTGCGAATATGAGGTCTAGCAGAAGAAGAGGAGAGGTTCTGAAAGAAAGAAGGTAATATCAGTAGTGAGACTCGAGGGTACCATCAGGGGGGTTTACTAGCTCGACTGAACGGAACACTTGCCCCTGACCGCCGAGAGTTGGCCTGTGCCGCAGACTTCGTTCCATAGCTTTTAGCAGAGTGGGAAGCCCTGGGGAGTGAAATGAATTAAGTAGCTTATTTTTGCGTGTTGCATTAGAATCTTCTGGCTGCGCCTCCTAGGTATCGGTATTTGTTTTTTACTGAGATTGTATTCGACCCTAATGGCAAAAACCCGTAACTATCTTAATAGTAAGGAATCCCACAACTACATCATAATACAAAGGATCAGTTTCAATGGATCAATTTCTCCTTTCTTGCTTTTTTCTACATCTCTGACGTTGCTCCGGCTTGGGCTTGCCCGACCAGAATCATTAGGAGGTCTACTTGTGTTTGCCTGTGCCCCGGCTGGATGTACCGTTTGTAACCCAATTGGATACCTCTATTAAGATCTAGAAACATATGGATTTAGGATGAACCACGGAAAGGACATTTTAAAATGAGCAGCTTCATCTCCGGCATGCCAAAAGGCTCATCAATCACATGATCAATAAATCTATACCTGCCCAACCCTTTCTGTTCACCATATTCATCTAGGCAATCAGATTCCGCGATCAAGGTAAGGTTAAGAAGGACCATCCGATGCAACTAACTTGAAGGCTATTGAACCTAAATGGGAGGGACAGCCAATGAAGCAACAGACACCCGGCGGAACCTTTTTAGACATTCTTTTTTACGCACGTAAAATAATGAGGGGTTTGAATTGGGGCAACTAATAAATAGGTACATAGTAGCTCGCCCATTCGGGAGAGGATTCATTCAGTCTTCTTTATTTCATTTTTCATTTGAAATTTATTTCATAAAGGCCGGCTACTCATGAATTGATCCATTTCTTTCATAACCTATATTTTATGTATTCACTTGATTCTCATGGGCAAAAGTTAGTTACTCACTCTATAACTCCCTCTTCCTAACGGTCAAGCGCCTCTCCTTCGGAACCTCTCCATTGGTTGAACAACGTCGTTACTCTATTTCCACCCGGGTATTCTCCTGGCAAGAGTATATCGCCCCATAAAAGGTTAGCTAGGCTACGTTCTGAAAATATTGGCATATTTCCTCTCTTTAGTCAGTATAGCAGCCTCGTTCCACCCGGAGAGTCGTAATTTCCAGTAACGTCCTTGTTCTGATTCGGAAGGATCTTTTTCAGGAACGGACTTTCTTTTGTAATCCAATCCACCAATGGGGAATCCAACAACAAGGAGGAAACTACTGTGGAATCAACTTCTGCTTTAACTTATCGGGAGAAAAGGGAGGATGCTCACTGTCACTGTCGGGCTTCTATGAGTGGCGCTTTCGATTGACTGCCTTCTTTCGATTCCTCTAGACGATCTTAAAGACCAGAGATCCTAGACCCAAGTAGACTATTTTAGGGACGAAAGAACAGAGCTTTTCTTTGGTTTCGTCAACAACAAGTCAAGTTGTTTTGAGAGTTCAAGTAAGGACAGGTTATATAAAATAGTCTTCTTCACGGCGATTGGTTGTTTTGTTGTCCAAGTCGAGTAGAGTAAGTTGCTGCTTTCATGGTGGCGAGTCACTATTACTTGTGGCTTGAGCCGGGAGGGGCTTTCCTGGTGATGGGTATGCGCCTGTTTCAAAGCTCGATCGACGGGAAGGGACCGAAGCGTACATACAAAGATAGCGCTAGTTGGAAGATAGGCAGGCTCCACGCAATGAAATTGTTTTTGAATCACTTTGCGCTTGAAGAACATAAACTTTTCGTTTCATTGATACCGAATGAGGCGATGCTAATCGTTTCATGTGGTATGGTTATACACCGTGGGAAGTAATGAAAATGCTTCGGCGGTCGGTCTCGGAAAGAGGAGCAGGTCTATTGTATAGAAGAAGCACAGCCGGTCCATGGCCGACCATTTCCCTGGACAGACTCGACAGAAAGCTAGCATTAGGTCTAAAGACGAGTTTACCGGAACCCGAGTCCTCCTCTTGGAATATCTCTGACATCGTTATTATTGATTTGAAAGTGGCAAAGAAGGACGTATTATAGGCCAGGCAGAAGCCCTGCGTCTCACACTTTGATGAGTGGAACCTCTTGTCCCCTCTAATCCGCTGTGTTATTAGCGTACGGGATCATTATGACTGGAGGAAGCCCATTCTCTTGTGAATGAAGCTGGTGCTCATTGTTCTCATAGTAAGAAGAGTCAACCAGGGAAAGTCCCATTAGAAAGTGCAAGGGGCACCGCAGATGACTTCCTTAGTCTAGTTCCGTGCTGTTCTCATTAAAATAAAAAAGAAGAATCGCGCTCCGGGCGTGAGGTCATTTCATTAGGTGAGGGTTCTCTTTCGTGTCATCAATGTGGGAAGAAGAAGATGATCAGATGAAGGGCATTGAGGATGACTTCCTTCTTCTATAAAATGCGCATAGAACAAGCAAGATTTAACACAAAGAGAGTCACCGAGATCGGCGACCCCTATTATAGTCGAGCTCCTTATTACTTGAGGCAGGACTTTTTGACTAGCATCCTCTCAGGTCTCGATCGCAGACTTCTTTTAGGCCTTAGATTACAAAACCATAATAGCATGCCGCAACTCCATCATCCTAATGAAGGAGCTACTTCCACTAAATGTGCAAATTATGTTCTTTCTTAAAGACTTTTGATCCGCCCTACCTTGAACTATCTTTATCCTCTCCACCTTTCCGAACTACCGGGCACTAAAACTTACTTAAATACACTAACTTTCACTAAGGCACCAGCCCACTTTACGATCCTGAACCTCAAAGCCCTATATTTAACTCCTTGGCTACCTTTCACTAAAAAGCTATCAATCAAATATATAAGAAGAATTGATTGGGCACATCTACATAGAGTGACCTCAATAAGAGCCAGCCGCAGCAGCTCCATCTTTATTCACACTAGAATGCGCCTCACAGCCTTCCTTCCCGGGTGGCTATCCTTGAATTCCTCTCCCTCATTCTATCGAATTCCCCTAAGTACCTTATCAACAGAGTCAAAACCTGCATCACAACCTCGTGACTTTAGCAACTTCGGGACCTTGAAGCCTGCTCTTGACTTAGCAGTCTTCTCATCACTATCGGCCAATCGCAGCGGGAGACCAAACTCAACTTACTCCTAAGGCTCTCTTCACAGCGAAAAAGAAAATAGAAAGGGCCTTCGAAAGCATACAACCACGATCCTCTGCCTATCTATCGCTCTGGGTCGACTTAGGAAACAAAGAGAGAAGCCCTCGGAAAGTGAACTCTTCTTGAATAGCAAACAACGGAGAGTGAGATGAAGTGGAAAGCTTCAGATGCCTACCAGCTGGAGGAGTGTGGAAGAAGAGAACATTCTTTTCGCCCAGATAATTTTGAAAGAAGCCACTATTGGAGGCGGAGTACCCTAATCTATTTAAGGCTTTACTAGAGGGCTAAAGAGAATGCCCTAGGAAAGCAGGACTTAGGCGATGGCATCACAGTAGCACCAGTGACCTCAACAAAGTATATGGGCCTCTCCAACATTCCATTCTCAGTGACAAGAGTCTAAGGCCTAAGGAATACGCCTAAGCCTTTCCCTTTCTCGGGATTAGGTGGTATGGGTAGGATTTTTTGACTTGGCCAACTGGTCAAATGGCTGGCATCTTCACCACGAGGGAGAATTTTTCGTATCAATGAGGGAGCACCCTAGAAAAGAGCAGATGTCCTTTTCGATAACTAGTGGAATGGTTTCAAACTATAGATCTCCTATTTCGATCTTCTACATTTACCGAGGCAATCTCGACGAAAAAAGAATAAGACTCAAGATCACAAACTATATCTCGTCACTTTACATGTTTCGTTTCACTTTCAATGTGGAGAAAGTTTCTGAACCAGAGCAGTCAATTGAAAGAAGAAAGCAACCAACAAAGCAAAGCCAGACAGCAATCAAGAGAGTGGGGCTGTCTCATCCGTAAGGAACGACTGCAGCTTTCCCCTCAGCTTTGACTATCTATGGCTACGAGCAGTTGGGATCACATTCGAGAAGGGTTGAATATCACGGCGGTCTTGTCATACCGACAGCAACTTCCTTTTGTAGGCAATTCAATGCCTATCGTACCTTCTTCAAATTCTACTAATTCACCTGCCATTACTTCTATAAAGCATTCGGTTGTAGCGTTAACGAAATCAACAATGCGTCACTAGTAGTAAGTAGCGTAAACCCCTCTCCTTTCAGTCCCTCCTTTCAGATAGTCATTTAGTTGACTCATTTCCACTTGATTTGATGCTGCGGGTTCACGAACTTCCGTACATGTCGAAATAGATCATTTCTTGTTAGCAAGGTTGCGAAGCAAAGGCAGAAAGTTTTAGGGAGGAGAAATTGTACTTGAGAATATTATCATTAAATGCCCAATGACAATGATTCAATAAATCCCTATGTCAATCATAGATGAATAAGATAGTGATATAAACAGACTTGAAGTGACTATTAATGACTATCCTTTCAGTGAATGGTCCACGGACATGAACGGTATTTCAACACGGTACAACCACGGTAACTCAATCGGAGTAGGGGACGAATGCAAAATAAGAGCATTTAACCCACTTTAAGAACTTAAGAAAGGGATAAACTTGACTTGTACCTGGAACAGAGAATAAGGGTATCCAATTGAAATCCAGGCACTGTTTTCGATTTGCGGTTAGATGTGCTCGGCAGATGCTAAAGCCAGAGCGTGATGGCAAGAGTTGATCGAGCGAATAATCACAGTTCTCAGCTATCACATTCAGAAAGACTACTGGCTAAGAAGCTATTGGCTATATGCTTAACACATGCAAGTCGGACTATGTTTTGGTTCACCGCTCAATCTAATCATACGAAAACTAAGAGTTTCTAGCTCAGAACAGAACGGGGTTCACTTCTCTAATTACGTATGTAAAAGAATAAGAGCCTTTGGCGGATAAGAGAAAGGCTGCTTTTAGGAGCGCTCTTTTGATCTCGAAATTTCATAAGAGAAGAAAGATCGTAGCGAAAGGAGAAAGACTTTTGATTCGAGGCCGAGTTGAGTCAAAAAAAAAGAAATAATATGTTAGAAGGAGCAAAATCAATAGGTGCCGGAGCTGCTACAATTGCTTCAGCGGGAGCTGCATGGTCCTTGGATTTGACTGACCTTCTTTCTTTCAACATATTTGGTGCTATCTATTGGTTGTTCATTTATCTATCTATCTATATAGATATTCTGTGGCGTGTGTCAGAAAGAACGAAAGATAAAACAACATGGCTTTTCCTAAAGATGAAAGCTGCTTTAACGCTATTTAAAGATAAACCTGATATGGTATTCTTCCTCAACATTTTTAGTTTAGTCTTTTTATATGTTCTAATTTTTTTTTGTAATCACATGCTAGCGATAGACAAGGAAATCTTTGTTAAAATCCTACTCATCATGGGTGAGTGTTCCGCTATCAATTTTTGCTTCAACTGCAAAAATGAGCTTAGCCGCTTTCAAGCGGTTTTCTCTTTTTTTCTTAGCTATTTATCGATTTTAATTCTATTGGATAAATTCTCGGTACACATATTTGTGATTCTTTTTTCCCTTTTCTTAGTACTGGAATTCCTTATCGTCGAATACAAAGACTTTTTATCCTTAAATGGGATCTTTTTAGTCATACTTATCGCATATTTGTGTATTTACCATGAGATCTTGTTGTGGGGGTCCGCTTTGGTTCTTCAGCTAATATTCATATATCTACTCCGCTTTTTATTTTTACACAAAGAAGAAGAGTCCCCTAACAAATCACTATTCTTTTCCTTACTTTTCCTTCTATTATGCATAGGAGATTTTAGAGAGACCGGCTTTCACCTACAGATTCTCTTTTTAGGGGCCGGGGCCTTGGTTATCTATTTGTGCTTCCTAAGCAAAACGGGGTGGGAACAAGTGATAACATCTCTTTCTTATATAATCATAAATGTTATAATTGGAGGAGTCATAACTCAAAACACGTCCGTCTTTTTACATCATTCCATCCCTTACTTAACCGTCAATTTGCTCATTTTTTGCTATTTCTATGGGGCTAGTTTCAAAAAAAAAGAATCACTCCAAAAGATTTTTTATCTAGGAAAAGTCAGAATTATTATCAGTAAATTAGTTTTTTTAATCGTTTTACTTTCTTATATGCCTGTCAATGAAACTTATTCGTGGATATGTCCTTGGCTTACGACTTTCGCGTCGCAGATAGCCGTACTCAATATTTATTTATTTTTTTTCGATAAAAAAGAAGATGAATTCTTCCAAACTTTAGGAAGGAAGCAAACCACCTTTCTATCTAGACTAATCATTTATGGTGGTGCCATCTTATTTTTTCTTCTTTACCCGGCCGCTGCTTTCATTTTACTACTAAATCCCCTTTTTGTCAAAAAACTATATAAGGGATCGAAGATATTATGGCAGAGCACAAAAAAAGATGGCACTCGGGTGCTGCCCTAAAAAAAGGAGGTACCGCCGCCGGACGGGCAGACCTCTAAGGATCCGGTAAACAGGGTAGCCCCTGGTACGCTTGGGGCTGGATTGAATCCTGTTTGGCAGAGGGGCCAAAGTAACCAAGTGAAAGAACAGGCCTTTTTCATGGCGAGTCCCCTGTGGTTTGGTGGCTTCCGTGAAAAGGAGAAGGGGAGTGGTGAGGCGGGCCCCTTCACTTGAGCTAATTTTTTCTTGTTTTTGCAGCGAAGGTGAAGATACTAAGGTAGATTAGAACGTTTTCATGGTCCGGCAGTGCGCTCATTCCGAATTTCTTTTTTTATTTTCTCTAATACACTAAGCGAGAAAAAATATCTCAATTGGGCGCCAAGGTGCTCCGACATTTGTGACCCCAAGGCGAGCTTTACTTTACGACGAGAGCGGCACGGAAGGATTGATACTCAGAAGAAAGGGATGGTTGGGAGGGAGTCAATTTGTAGGATGCAAGGCCTACGCGTCTTGCTTGGGATATTCGCGCGAATCCAATGTTGTTAGACGTGGCTCCAAGAGGGACACCGGAGATACGTATGATATCAATTCTTGTACTTTCCTTTTGTCCGGTCTGCCACTTATTGTTCGTCGTTCATTCAAGGGGAAATAAGTTTCGCTTGGCCAGAAGGGGAAGGGCTGTGCTAAGGCGCAAGGGCTTTCGCGCTAGGCGCTCAGTCCTGCTCTCTCTTCATTCTTTCTTTAGATCTCCCCTTATGTTGATCCAGGAAGTCGCTTATTGATTGGTCTATAGTAATCGACTGCGGCCCGGTGGAACCACAAGACGTATTCAAGACAGGAAAGTGTCCATACGGACAGCTACCACTTTTCTACAAAGAGAGCCCCGCTGTCGTCGAGCTGCCTTGAAACTATTTAAACACGACCTTGAGGCTCTGAAAAAGAAGGTGTTCCAATGAATCCGAGGAAAAGAGCACATTAATGCTATGACGACCCGGATCAATCAAAGTAAGCTCACGAATTGGATTCGAACCAATCAAGCTACCGCCTTACGCAAGCAAGTAAACTTCCACTTTCCTCTTAGTAGATCATGAGTGGGTATATCGTCCTCCTAATTATACTCCTCCTAAAAAATGCACCTTTTCAGATTCTTTTTAACGTCGATTTAACTGCGTTTCCTCGGATCTCATGTTATAAGGGTTCATCCACCTACGTGCTACACCAATGATTTATGGAAAAACCATTTAGTATAAATAAAAAGGGATTCCTCCCACAAATAAGCCAGTTCATTCCTTAGTTGGATCCGCCGAAGAGATTGGAGCAAGAACTCTTTTAACCACCTTGCTTCCCGGCATCTGCCCTGGGTAGCGATCTACTTGTGTTAAAACTCCAATCGGAAAGTCAGAACGTAGTGCTAAGGTAGTTGTTCGTACTAAGTGCCAGTGATCAGGAGCTAAGAGCACCTTAGTGATGTAACACCTTTCGGATCAATTCCTCTAGCAGCACGAGTCTCACTTTCTTTTTCTGTCGAAAGCTTTCCACGTAGGTCTGAAATAACCGTTTGTCAGGACGACTTCTCTTACGATGTTTCTTAGCATCCGAGCTAGCTGGTTTTTCCATCATCCATTGATAGCCGCATAAATGACTAGAATTTGTTTTTCTATTGGAATGTCTCGGAGTTGTAATCTTCCTATTTAGGTTGTCACCGTCTCCGCTAGGTGTTTATGGAATTATTGTCGAGCAGGTTGGCTCCTCAACTGTTGCTGAACCTAAGAACATCCGTCAAAAGCCGCATCTCTTCTTTTCTTCTCTGCCAAATGACATGGTCAAAGCATGGAAAGTAGACTCGAGAAATCCAATCGTCAAAAGCCATCGGAGAAAAGGTTGAAATATAGCTAAAAACAGATCCAAGTAAAGTAATTCACTTGGTTTCTGCTCCTGATTCGCTAGCTCATCTCCTCCCTTGGTTGATTCAATCCCGAGACTAACTAGTCGAGTCACTTCATTTACCCTAATTGCTATTGATTCGCCAACTTCGTTTACTCTCTTTCGATCCATTGTCGTCGAGCAGCTTCGCTTCCCTCCTCGCTAGAGCTTTCATTCGAGCAGTTTCGCTTCCATCTCCATCATTGCATATGGGAATACTTGTACCGTGAGTTGTAGAACAAATGGCAAATAGCACCATAGTAGAAGTAGAATCATTACCTGGGATTAGATCTTTCTTCTTCGTTTCCTCCTTTGAGTTGCTGTAGAAATGGTTTCATTGGAGTCAGCCGATGGCGATGGTATTGTTGAACGCTTCGCTAAAGGTATACCTAAGAGACAAACAAGAGAAGAGAAAGACGTCTAAGGCAGCAGGTAATCGGCAGGCCACAAGCCTTTCTCCGCTACGACGCCCAAAGTAAAGTGTGACGAAGAAAGCAGTCAAGCGCGGAAGAGCTAACTTAATCGGAGATTCGTATCAAGATAAATAAGGGTTCCCATTCTGTTGATAGAAAGAAAGCGAAGCTGGAGTTATGCATCTATATCTATAATTACATAGTTTTATTTTTAGAAGGAGAATGAAGTTCCAGATCTGGCTGTGTTAGAGATAGTAGTTCCTATCGAAAGGGGATTCTAACGAAGTTGTTGATCCTCGCCCATCTTTGGCTGCCTGTGAGGGGGTTTATGTTGGACCTATGCGATCTCGTTACAACGTTCTTTTATAGGTGTTCAAACTTCAATCTTGAAGCATGGGCGGCGGTCGGATGAACTGAATGTCCGAGTAAGGAGAACTAGCCAAGCTTCTTCACAAGCGAAGGGCCGTGAGATCGGAGACTTCGAGAGGCTCCCCAGTCCTCTTTAACGCCACTCTTTCCGTTTGATGACTTACTATTCTGTTAGTGAGAAGCGCAGTTCCGCTTTAAGCCCGACAAGCGGGCAAGAGAGAGTCGAAGTCAAACGAGAAGTAAGGAAGTTTATCTACATCAGGGGTGAACGACTTCCCATGAAAGAAAGAGCTTGAAGACCCAGCACCGACTCAACTCGGTGTATCAGTATCATCCTTATATATTTATCTTTTCTCGTACCGCTTTTATTATAATAATTATTGATAGTACAAGAAAAGAGGCTCAATCAAAGGGTTATCCGTACCTGTGATAATTATTGTTGGAAGAAAGATTCAGTACGTTCATAACTATAAATATATATAGTACTTCTGTAAGCAGGTAGTCTTTACGACTAGATCATTTCATCATAAATCCGGAGCCTAAGAATCCTAAATGACTGATGGATTCAGACAGTCTTAACCCCGCTCCAACTAAAACTGCAACACTTAAGCCCTCCTCGGGACATCAGCTGTTATATGTAGAGGATCAACGGGTAGCTCCCTTGTCTCTAAAAAGATTGGGATAGCCGCTTCACGGAAGACCGTGTACACTACAAAGATACCTAACATAGGTGTCTTGTGTGATTCGGGCGGGATGTTATAAGCCTTGGCATTTCTAGCACAGGACCCGGAGGTGTACGCCTGTCAAAAGACAAACTAAAAGAATTAATTTGATGTAACGCGTAGGTCAATCCTGCAGACTGTCCAATACCCCTAAGGACTCCTACGGTTGCAAACGACGAGTCACTACTAACTCATTCAATTGATCGCGACTACTCACTCCTAAATCATTCCGCTACTACTCTCATTTAATAGAGGGCTACTAATATCACCTAAGTAATTCAATTTTATATCTTCAGGTGTCCACATCCGAAATAATCTTCTTCCATATGGAGAGGTGTGAGACCAGTAACATCATCAATAAGATGAACACAACGCCGGGTGTTCACAGTCATCCAACTCCTACTTAGCGAAGGAAGCAGTAGACTACACCTAGTCTTGATATAATTTAGCTCGGACTATTTGAATTATTTGTGATTATGAATTTACGATTGCATAATTAACTTTAACTAGTTTACCAGAAAACAATAAAGAAAGAATAAGAGGCATAACGAAGATAATTTCTTAACTCCCGACCCCTACGGGGGTCGGTTACTTAATCACCTATTGAAGCCCCGAGTGTGACCCTTACCCAAGGGTCAATCTCTCTCTTTCAGCTGAATCTTCTTGCGCTATGGAATCATAATATATTCCGTTGTAGAAGCGGAAGCTGAGTATTCTTTACTCCGGCTAAACTAATATAATAAGGGTCAGCATCTCAAGTGGTTGCTTGGACTCTGTAACGCGAGGATGACCCTCAATCGGTAGCAGTCGTAAGAGTATGCGTTCTTTCTTTATTCATACATTTCTTTCGGGAAGTAGCTTGATATATAAGTCCTATAGTGAGAAAGCTATTCGTCTGACGTGCATGGTCATGAGGCATTAAGTAGTATGTAAATATGCCCCACAACTATTAGTGATATACTAAGTAACCTCTTTAGGCCCAGCTAAACTACATAGTATAGTGTCAACCCGGAGTTTCGCAAGTTGTCCCCTCGCGTTTCGAGGCACTGGTATTCTATGATGACACTCTGTATAGAGCACTAATTGAGATCGAACCGCTTTCATAAGCACTTGTTGGAAAGTTCGGAAGAGAGGAAATAACTCCGGTTCAGTACTCCCTCTACCTTAAAATATCTTCCAGACGAGTTGCACTAACAGGCTTACGGAATTGAAATCCTATTTTACTCACTACAGCCGAAAGCTTCTTATTTTACTTCTTTCTGCTGGAAAGTCGCTCTCCTTTTTGCCTGTAGTGAAGGATTACCTCTCTATGCACATATCTATTTAGTCAAAAGGCTAGTTCAATCCCTCTGAGGAAGTACTATAACTTGAATCACTAGAGAAAATAGGCAAATTGGAATAGTACAGCAACCGAAAGACTACTATTGACTATGACCCTAATAGACTAAGTAGGGAATGAAACATGAGGAAAGAAGTACAGCTAATACTACGGTAAACAAAAGAAAGAACCTATCCAATCAATTAAAAGAGAGAATACATAAAGTTAATATAAAGAAAGTATAGATGTCCCTTGCTTCTTCATTCCTCGCTGGAAAGCTCCGTTCTAATCACTTCGATTCCGCTTCTGCAGCAGTATATAATCTCGGTCCCTTACCTTGATGCCTACAGCTCAATTTGTTTTCCAGTGATGGCAAGAATCCGCGAAATACTGCTTTTTCTTTTTTTATTTTATGACCGATAGAAATGGAAACTCTTTTGTTATATGCCCTATACCCAAAAAATTTATTTGGTAGATCCTAACACGAATTATGTACACAATGAGGATCACAATCATTGATACAGTTTGGGTACCAAGCTATCTTATCAATATATTTACAAAAAAGCCTTCGATGTAGTGATGAAATTGTGATACATAATCAATCCTATTTGTTTTTGTTTATTAGGCAAAGTTTTTTCACGGCTCTCTTGCATCCGAACCAGTCGCTATCCATCATTCGGTCCATTCCTATTCCTTCTTCTGCTGTTGAGGTATATGTTGTTTTGGACGGGATAGGTGTAATGGTTTTAGAGGGGCTACGTAGTGCAGCTTGGCTTAGGGCGCAGCCAAGTCCAGTCATCCATCTATATCTATATACGCTATATCACAACGACTTCTATCTAAGAATTATTCAAACTCAACCTCTCTTTCCTCGGAACTTCAATTTCTGATCCCTCTAGCTAGGATGGTGGTCTACGATCATGAGAAGGACATAACAGAATAAAGTAGATGGTAGCTCTTGTTCCCGGGACTTCCTCTCCTAGTTGGGAGTTGGATATGAGGCATGTAGCCCCTTGTTAACTGTAGGGTTAGAGAAGAGTCATAATGGTTTAGATGGAGCAGCTATCTGGTAGTTCCTGTGAGTAAGCTAAGATTGCAGCTAGGGCAGAGCTGAGGATAGATAGAAAAGGCAAGGAACCCAGATGAGAATATGGATGTCTTTCGAGAATATGAAAAGTGAAACCTTTAGTCTGCAGCTTCCCTTCCTTTAAGTCTTTCTTCTAGTGGTTTTTATCCCTACGAGAACAAGCCATTTCTTTTCTGGGCAGAAGTCAGGTAGGAGGGCCAGCGCCCTTTATCTTCTAGCATTAATAAGACTTTGACTTCTTTGCTTAAGGAAAGGAATAAGGAGCAAACATGGCATGAGTCTTAACGTCTGCATCTATAAGGGTAGAGAAAGTATAGGAATAAGGAAAGCATTATAACAAATAAGATTTCGCAAGGTGAGGCTGGGACGAGAGACAATCCATAGAGCTATGATTCTTTTGTGACTTCCACCTTTCGAGCTAAGAGCACCGTCTTCTTCATCTGCACCTTCAATCTGGCACGACCGCCTTCCAGTAGACAGTGGAGGGATGAATTCTTCTCAAGGTATTCTCATTGCTTTGCTACTGGATATTTTATTTATTCATAAAGAATTTCCCTGGAACTGGGCTAAAGAGATAAGGAGAGAAGGAATGAAAAGAGAAATGAGTAAGCCACCCCGAGGGGTGAGACTCTCCTTCTCAGATTCAGATGCGGGATCTCCTCTGCAGTAGAAAAAGTATTTTCCAGTGAAGCACTCCGATCTTTGAAGGCTTTCCGGAATAAGCGATGCTAGAAGGGCTCTGCCCAAGGCGATGTTCACAAGGATTCTTCTTCTTGAAGAAGTTTAATTTGATTGTCAAGATTTTAAAAAATTAGAATCCAGATCGTAACGCTGATCTTTCCCAAAGGAATTTTTTCCTATTACATCTTTGGCCGCCTTTCGTGTGAAATCGCTATCCTATATAGTTAAATCTATATCTACCCGAATCCCCCCTGTGTGATACCTTTTCACTTCAATCGGTGGAATGCTTCTCCCGGAAATGATATGAATTGGCTAAGAGAATATCTAGATAGCATAGACTTCCGAGCTGATAAAAGAAAAAGAATCTCTCTCATAATGAAGAGACAAGAAAACTTACTAGTTCTAGTTTATGAGGTTTGCAGGTTATTCAATCTTAGACTGCTCGGTCTGACTTTGACAGCGAGATTGGTCTTTCTTTGTCTGGCCTCGTATCTAATTTCAGATAAGTTTTTCATTTTTTTTTTTTATTTTGCACTAAGTTACTTAAGATATCTCAACACTATTAGTTAGTTAGAAGAAGCAGCGCCTTGTTTGGTCGGAAGGTGCATGTAGCGCGAGTCATTTCTTTCTTTTGTGGAAAGGCTGAGACCGGTATTGCATTTCTAGCATGAGCATGCACGCATGCTTACTTATGCAAAGAATACAAAAGCTTGTGAAGCTATTCCTATTAGCAGCGAAGCCTTGAATTCTTCCTAACGCGTTTATGAGTACAGCCTGAGTCGACCTGCCTTTCTGGCTACTGGTATGTAGGTCTATCTTAGTACGTCCAGGGTGCTTTTTAGTAGCAAGTCATGGGTTGAAAGGTGTTATATGAATGAGTTCCGCGACTTACACCGGCACCGGGCCTGCGAGCTTGCCCATAGCTCGCGCATTGAAGGTCTATTGTTGCATTCGTGGTGGTAGTTGAAGGAGCCCATACATGAGCGGAAACTTCGATATTCAACGACTAACGATAGCTTATACGCTCGACGAACCCTTAACTAACTAACTCCACCATATTCGAACGTGCACAAACCTCTGTAAAATAGAAGGCTTACCACTGTGCTATATTCGAAGTAAGTTGACATCGAAAGTGAATCCTTTTCGATTTCGGCTCCTCATAGGGAAACGATACAGATAGGAATAAGGGTAGGATGACTAATCACTTAGATTCCTCAACTAACCCTCACAACCATTTCTATCTGGACTCGGGCCCATCTGCACGCCCATATCTTATCTGGTCGACATCCTTTTTGTCCAGAGAACACCGAACATCGAGGCGAGGTGCGTTCCGTCTAGGTTTAAATAAAAAGAATCCAGCTCGGAGACATAACCGGAAACTAGAATATAAAACTATGGAATCCATCAATTCCTACCTTTTATGTTCTCAGAAAAGAAAATGCCGCGAATAGTCTCCTCGGGGACTTGGGCGGGTCGCGGTTCAAGGGCTAAATAGCGCCAGTGGGAGCCCGAAACGACGTTTTAGGGAATTCCAGAAGGGTAGAGCACGAACCCTTCTTCAAACGGACCTTCATTCTATGATTAGATTCGCAACCAGGGAACCTAAAGAGGCAGGTAAGGGTGGACCGAACTAGCGCTCGTTTAGGATGATTTCGCAATTCTAGCCGATTGTTCTCGAGTCCGCGCGATGAAGCAGCATCCTCGAG